CTTTACCAATTTTTTTAAGGTTTGTTAAAGTGTTAGTGTAAAACAATCTTCTAAATTTAGTTGTTTTGTCACTCATATTAATAGAAGCTAAAAACAATTCTTTTCGTACAAATCAAACCCCCAGACTGTATAGCTCTAATAAAAAAAATATTATTATAAAAACAGCCCCTCATCAAATCTCATTACGCATAAAAGACAACTAATAATACTGGGAGTAACTATAATGTTACATAGATGAGGCTTAAACTCATAGCAATTATCTGCCATCACCAGTGTTTAAACTCAATTTAAAGACCCTTCTCGGTACTCATGAAATAACCCTAAAAACAAGACAAAAATAAATATGAGACCAACTAAAATGCCTAAAACTCTTTTTATTGTTCAAACTATATAAATTAAAGGAATAACTAACACTACCTCCACATCAAACACTACAAACAACACAGCAACTAAAAAAAACCGAACAGAAAATGTACTACGAGCTCTTCCAATTGTCTCAAATCCACACTCATAAGGGCTTCTTTTTTCTCGATTTGTTCCACCTTTTTCAGACAAAAATAAAAATATTACTGTGAAAATAGTGGATAAAATTAACATAAATAATACAATTGAAAACAATACCATAAAAGAAAAAAGATAAACCTATCATCTATAGCTCCACAAGCTATCATTTTTACTTAAACTATTTTTTCTATGAGAGAAAGTAGTTTATATACTTACAACAAAGTTAGCAGCCCTATTATGCTTTTAGCCCTCTCAGTAGGACAGGAGTAATAAACCCAATTATTAGTTGCAAACCAAACCTTTTTTTTTAAAGTACTGCCCTCAAAGAAGAAACAAGTTAATGTTTATTTTTTAGTTTGAAACAAAATATTTTTTTTAAATTACTTCTTTAGACTTTTGCAGATATTTGCCTGCTCTTTTTGAGCCGAAATCAAAATGCTATTTTAAGCTAAAAAATCGTTACAATTAAAAAATCATAAAAACCACTATTAACCCGACAACATTAATAACAACTAAAGTGGTGATAATTTTTTCAGCTCCACTTAAATAATCGCTATGGCTTCTTCTTATTACTATTCTATAAAAAAAAGAAAGATAGAACTTTAGTCTAATAACTGACCCAATAATGCATGGAAAAATTTCTATACTTATTACAGATAAAAATACTAAAATTTTGCCTAAAAATCCTAAAAACGGGGGCACCCCTCTCAGTATAATTAAACAAACTCTAGCAGAAGCGCTAAAACCACTCCTTACAACCCTATATTTATTAATTTTAGCACAACATCAAAACAGACATAAAACTGATAGTATATAAATAAAAAAATAGAAAACAAATACAACTAATGAATTTAATAAGCTAGCTAATATCCAAGATGTGTGAACAAAAGATGAATAGGCTCTTATCAAGCGAATAGACAACTGATTTAATCCACCGATACCTCCAATTAATGCTATGAAAAAAACTAAGATAGAAAGGAAAATTTTAGATATAACAATAGCTATTGCTATTAAAGGGGCTAATTTTTGCCAAGTTAAAATTAACCTTCTGCTCATTCATCTTCTATTCTTAACCACTAAAGGCACTCAAGAGTGGAAAGGAAACACCCCTGCCTTTAAAGTAGCACCACTTACAATTAAAAACATTGTCATAACTGAAGCAAATCTTTCTACCCCCAAAAATCCTATAACCAAAAACATAGACCCGGTTCTTTGAACGATAAAATATTTAACACACGGCTCTGGGACTCTGACTCCATCAAAATTTATAAAAATCAAAAAACCAAACAAATTTAGTTCTATTCCGACCCACAACCCCACTCACCTTATACTTCTGACTCTAATAATAGCCCCAAAAAATACTGCAAAACCGCTTAACATCATTATAGGGCTTAATAAACTAAAAAACATTGGTATAACAAGCATATTTTAGATCAACAAACAAATAATGCTTAAACAACTAATTTCAAATTAGAGTATAAAAATTGACCATACACCCTATTTAAATGTTACTTTGTACACCACAACTAATATAATTAGTATTTTTGTAGGCACATTATAAACAAACAAAGTCACACACATTCAAAGCTTAAAGTCAAGTAAACTTCATACCAATGGATACTTTAAATCACTTTTTATAAACAAACCTAATCATTACTATTACTTTATGAAAACGAAATTTTATTATTCACTTTCACATAAGTGACTCTAACCTGTATACTAAGTTTCATGATTTTTCAAATTTTACTATTATTACTGCACACTTTACTGATGAACCCACGTAGTAACTTTTTTCAATAATCAAGAGATTTAATTTCTTTGTATAATTAAATTTTATAAGCCTTAACTTTAGTGGAATAGCTAATTCTAATAAGTTTAAATTTTCACGATAACCAAAAGATAGTCTAACAACTACTTTAAAATATATAAATAATACTTCTAAATTATGTCGAACAAGTTTAAAATCCTTAATCTCGTGACTATCTACCGAAGTTTTTACCTCAAAAAACTTAAACTTTTTATTGAAACTAAATCCAATAAAAATACCAAATAAGACTCACATTGCACTACTTTAGCTTAAATACGGGAATATTATATCAATCAGGCTTATTTTTAGGTTCAAGATACATAAACCAAGAGCTACCAGCTTCGCCATAATTAAAAGAGTAAATGTCACCCCCTCAGTATTCAAACCATCATTTGTATACTCAACCACCAAATCATAAATATACAAACAATCATACAAAGACTCACACTACATCAACAAAATGTCAATATCAAAGACAAGCTTCTAAGCCAAAATGACGACGTCTTCTAAAGTGACCACATCATAATCGACCAAATCTTACTATTAATCACAAAGTACCAACAAATACGTGCATTCCATGGAACCCAGTTAATATATAAAAAGTTCTACCATACACCCCATCGGCAATAGTGAAGGAGTTTCAGTAATATTCCCGCAATTGTACTCTAAAAAATAAAACTCCACACACAATAGTTAATCCTAACCCCTGAAAAGAGCCTTTATCGTAATCACGTCTAATGATTCTTTTATGGGCATAAGTAGCAAATACTCCTCTTCTAATCAAAAGAGTAGTGTTAAACAAGCCTGTAGATACTGGGTTAGGTGTTCGAATCCCTGGCGGAGGCCATCGTCCTCCAAGCTCTATAGAAGGACTTAAACACCTATGAAAAAATGACCAGAAAAAAGAAAAGAAGAACATGACTTCCGACAAAATAAAAAAAGCAACACCATCACGAAATCTTTTTACTACAAATCGTGTGTGTAACCCTATATCCCCTTCACGCAGCAAATCACGTCACCATCTGACCAAGCTTAAACCTAATCTTAACAACCTAACACCCATTAGTCAATATCTTGGAGTACGATGCAGCCATAAGATTAAACTAACACACATACCATTGCACGCAACTGCTACTAAAAAAGGCCAAGGTCTTGCCCCAGGAACATAATAACGAGAATAAGGTTTTATATTCATATTTAAGGAATAAACAAAAACAAAAAGTTTAAAGGCAATCAATGTATCAAAAGTACAACCATCTCACACTCACTAATAAAAAAATTTGATACGCTGTAGCCACTAGTCTTTCCATGACTACAACTCCTATAAAAATACAAACTATAACAAGCCCTCATAAAACTAATTAATATGACACATATTAATAATACTTTACTTACTCAAGAAGCTACGCCATAAATAAATACCTCTCCTGCCAAATTTAGTCTAGGAGGCGCAGCCATATTACTAGACCTCAATAAAAAACATACCATAGCTCTTACCGGAGAAATAATTAACACTCCTTTATTTATTATTAACATACGTGAATTAGAAACCTTATAAATAGTGTTTACGTATCCAAACAACCCAGATGAGCATAAACCATGGCCAACTATAATAAGAAGGGCACCTATTACCCCTAGATCACTGTTTCTAATGATACCCAATAGAACCAAACTTATATGAGCCACAGAAGAATAAGCGACAAGACACTTTAGATCCACTTGTCGCAAACAAACAAGTCTCGCATAAAATCCTCCTATTAAACAAACTAGCAATAACAATCTAACAGAGAATCTAAAGCTCTTTATGCCTACCAACCCCACAAATCGTAACAGCCCATAACCGCCTAATTTCAACACGACTCCTGCCAAAACCATAGAGCCAGCTACTGGCGCCTCAACATGAGCTTTAGGAAGCCATAAGTGAAAGGGGTATATTGGAAGCTTTACTAAGAACCCTAAAATAAATAACCACCACAATCTTAATAATCTTTTATTAACAAATGAAACTATAGAAATTATACTATCACTATACCCTAAGATAAACAGATATCTAATGCCAAATAAAAAGAAAAGAGAGCCAAAAACAGTATAGATAATTATATAAGCCCCAGCTTGTAGTCGCTCGGGTTGATACCCCCACCCTACAATCACTATTAATAGTGGGAATAGACTTCTTTCAAAGAAGAAAAAAAAAAGAAAAAAACTTCTTACAAGAAATCTTATAATCAAAAATAGATTAATTCTTAATATAAACAAGTTATACTCTTGTTTCCGCTCTACTGTTCTTATTATTAACGATAATACCATAATAAACATCGTTAATCTCACTAGTATTAAGACTACATAGTCGTAATTAAAGCATCCTATGATTTCTACACTTTCTGCTGCATTTGCTACTCCGTATACTATAATAAATATTAGTAAAACTCTTAATCCGGCTATTGCTGCTTCTATTTTACCGATTATTATCAAAATAATAGTGCCAATAATTAAAGATATAGTCATAAGTAAAGCGGTTATTACCGTCATTTTCAGTGTAAGTGAAACATACTAATATATTACTTTACTCCTAATTTCTTAAAACAAAGTAAAACACACACGCGCTTATTGCTACACATAATAGAACAGACCAACACAAACCTATTAATTTATCATACCGTATTCGCGGCAACGATGCTCGTACTCATACAAATACTACTACAAACAGTATTATAGCTACTCTTATAAATAGCTCCCTTCCGCCTAAAAACACTGTTGCTGTAATTAACCTGTTTAGAAGTATAGTTGCGTATTCAGACATAAACATTATTGCAAAGCCCCCTCCACTGTATTCAACATTAAACCCAGACACTAATTCAGACTCCCCCTCTACAAAATCAAACGGCGCGCGATTAGTTTCAGCTAATATGCATAAAATTCAAATAATAAAAATTACAGGAAACAACATAAGTATAATAAACCTGTTTTCTTGTCATATTCTAATTTCTTGTAGCATAAAAGAACTGACTACAAATAAAACTGCTATTACCGCAAAACCTAAAGGAATTTCATACGAGATTCTTTGTGCTATTGCACGAACTGACCCCAAAAGAGCGTATTTAGAGTTAGATGCCCATCCAGCAACTATAACCCCGTAAACTCTAATACTAGCAACAACAATAAATTGAATAATACCTGCTAAATAAACTACTTCTACACATTTATACGGGTACAACAGCCACCCCACTAATCTGATCAGTAATATCACCCCTGGACACATAATGAAGGGGGCTATTACTGCGCGAGATGGTACAACAAATTCTTTGCAAAATAGTTTGCCCGCATCTCTAAACGGCTGCAAAATGCCCATAAAACTAACTTTTGCTGGACCTTTTCGAATTATGATAATAGCTAACAACTTACGCTCTAGAAGAGTAAAAAACCCTACTGCCAACAGCACTCCTACTACAGGAATTACTCCTACGAGCACTGATAAAAAAACTTTTATTTTTAATCTAAAGACTGCTAAGATCAGTGGCACAAAGAATCAAATAACTTTCATTTACAAACAAGTATAAACTTATAGTATGACCCTAAATCATATGCATAATTTTCTGCCAGTTTGTAAAAATAAATAAGAATTAACTTACTTTAACAGATAAAAACTGTATGCAATATTGTTTATGCTAATTTACAGAGACAAAGGTTGATAACACCTTGGGGGCATGAGCCCCACATCCTATAAACTTAGACCACTTTGCCGCATTTAGGCTACTCACACGAGTTCTCAGGACTAAAAAGCCTGTGCTTCAGCAAAGCTTTAACCTAACAAATGAGCATCTATCCATTTAACAAAATATTTCTCTGGAATAAACTCGATAACAATTGGCATAAACCTGTGATTAACCCCACAAATCTCCGAACATTGGCCGTATAACACACATCTTTGAGATACCTTTATAGGTAAGCGATTGATTCGCCCAGGAATAGCATCTACTTTAAGAAGCAATTTTGGCAATGCAAAAGAATGAAGCACATCAGAACTAGTAACATAGCAAGTTATTTGAACCCCTGCAGGAGCAACTATTCGATTGTCTACATCCAACAAACGATAACCCTTATTTTCCATTACTTCCCCCTTTCTTATTATATAAGAGTCAATAATTCGCGTTCAATCTCTTGAATCTCTTCTTACTTTCTTAATTGGGTGTACTCTAGGGCAAAACTCATATGACCAGTACCATTGTTTACCAACAGCTTTAAAATTCCAGCGCGGCGTTTTCACTTCATCAACCACATATAAATTTTTTATTGAAGGGAACCACAGCCCAGTCAATAAAATCATAGGAATCAAAGTTCATCAGAACTCAAGACGTTGACGATTTAAAAAATAACGATAAGTAGCTTTTCTAACTAAAACTACTGTTCCTATATAAAGTACTATTACTAAAACAGCAATTATTACCATTATAACAAATCCATGGTAAGCAATAATATCTCGCCCCTGCTGACCCTGAATAATATCACCAAAAAATCACCTTCCATAAAATGACATTAGCTATAGAAAAAGGGGATTATCCTTTTCTTTAAAGTTCAAAGCTTTATGTACCAAATAATACTTTCCTATAATTACATACACCGCTTATTACTTTTAGTGCCTACTTTAAGTAGATAATCCCATATTCACATACTTAAAGGATTTAAGATAATACACACATAGTAAGAGCACGAGAATCATAACCCCATTCTAATAAAAGGTTCTCGTGCAGGACGAGAGCCGGCTCAAGTTAAACCAATAAAACTACCAATTAAACACCAAAACAATATTTGATTAAATGGGTAAAAACACAGACTACGAAACTCGCCCGTATGTATAACAGGGATTACTAATAACACAGCAATAGCGCCCCCTATGGCAACAACACCGCCCACCTTATGAGGAATTGAGCGCAAAATAGAGTAAGCAAAAACAAAGTATCACTCAGGCTGAACATCAAGAGGCGTTTTTATTGAGTCCGCAGGAGTATAATTGTGCACGTTACCTAATAACTCAGGCTCAACACATACTAGATATATAAACACCCATCTAAAACAGACAAAACCAAATAAGTCTTTAACAGTATAAAAAGGATGAAATGGAATACATATTGTGTCCCTTTCAATACCCAAAGGATTGTTACTTCCATTCTCATGAAGATAAAAAAGATGTAGTACAGCCACACATACTATTAAAAAAGGAAGTATAAAATGAAGAGTATAAAACCGCTGTAACGTAGCGTTGCACACCGTTCACCCACCTCATATGTAATAGCATAGTTTCTCCCCAAATAAAGGAATTACAGTAAGCATGTTTGTAACTACCGTAGCACCCCAATAAGATATTTGCCCTCAAGGCAACGCATACCCTAAGAATGCTTCTGCTATTACCATAAAATACAATAATACACCAATATTTCATACCGGTACATCTAAATAAGATCCATAATAAATTCCACGTGCAATGTGAACATAAATACATATAAAAAACATTGACGCACCGTTAGCATGGATTCTTCGCAGCATTCAACCCTTTTTTACATTTCGTATAATATGAATAACAGAATCAAATGCCATATCTTCGTGAGCAGTATAATGAACAGACAATAGTAACCCTCTAACAAATTGAATCACCAGGCACAACCCCAACATTGATCCAAACCTTCACCACACATTCAAATTTACAGGACATGGCAAATCATAAAACCTATCATTTAAAATTTTTAACAAAACATGACGCTTACGCAAAGGACCTACTTTTTTTTTTATCATAGCGTCAAGAAGAGGAAACTTTCCTGTTAATAAGTTTACAGCTTACCGCTTACACTCAGCCACTTCTTGAACCCACCGGTCAAACACTAAAAATAATAAAATTTTGAATCTCTGCATCATCAATGCAACTGGATCAAACCCCCACGTAGTGTTAATCTACCCCCTAAATTCAGAAGAATCTATTCTTTCTCGAGTTTGAAAGTCTCACGTGTTACATACACTATCTGAACTAAAGTTAAGACAATAATTGCATCTTTTGAATTAACAACTCAATGTTTTAGTTTAAACTACTTAACCTAGCACATACTAGAACACTAGAACTTTTACTTGGAAGGAAAATATAATAATTTTACTATATGTACAAAATTAATTTAACCATGAAGAATTGACCTTTTCTATAAGTTTAATCTTATATCTTACCTTAGTTAATAGTAGTTGTTACTTAAAATTATTTTAGTATAAAAGTCCTTTCGTACAAATCATCCTTTTATTTTAAAAAAGGATAGAAACTGAACTAGCTCACGCCGTTCTGAACTCAGCTCATGTTAGGTTTTAAAGGGCGAACAGACCCACCATTAGAAGCTGCTGCACTTCTTGGATACCTAAAGCCAACATCGAGGTCGCAACCTTTTCCTCCGATACCATCTCTCGGGAAAAATCGCGCTGTTATCCCTAGAGTAGCTTGTCTTTATTGTTATATAACAGAAATATCTAGTAAGACAACATTAAAAAGAAAGACTTTCTTTCCTTAATATCCCATTAAATTCTGTTTAAACCTATTCACAAGTTTAACTAGATAAAGCTTCATAGGGTCTTGTCGTCCTTTTTTTAAATTTAGGCTTCTTCACCTAAATATTAATTTTAATTTTCTTTACCTGAGACAGTGATTCTCACGTTAACCCTTTCATTCCAGCCCCCAATTAAAGGGCAAATTATCGCGCTACCTTCGGACGCTCACGCTAACGCCGCCGTTAATAAGCTCATCACTTACACCGGGCAGGGCCTACCTTATATTAATTTCATAAGGAAATGTTTTTGTTAAACAGTCGAAGAACCAAATTTGCCGAATTCATTAGATAAAGTTTTTAGCAATAAAACAAAGCAATTAGTTAGTTACTTTTATCAACTTAATTTTTTACTTATTTAATTCATTATTACTAAACTAATAATTTATAGATATATATATAGTTTATGAGACCATAAATAAATTTGTGCCCCAACTATTTTTTTGATAAAAAGTTAATTTATGGTAACTAATATTAAGCTTACTGAAATAATTATTATTCATTTAACCTTAGTCTCAATTTAACGCTACTTAGCTTATCCCAAATAGCCTGTCGCTTTAATCAAAAAGACAGTACTAAATATTTTTTTATATCAACCAGATATCTTAAAACGCGAATAGTATATAGCATCTACCCTATAATTCTTATAAGCTTTACAACGATTATACTACTTTATAAAGGTAGCTCTTTTTAATTCGGGATTTACATATTAATGTATATTTTCTAAACCAACCCTTATGCAAAAGGTACTAGACTAAATCTATACTTACTTAATCTTCATAAATATTTTACAATTTTTTTTTAATACTAAAAGCCTTCAATGTAGGTACTTAAAACTGACAATTTTACATTATATTTTAACTACTTTTAGTCAAATTCCATAAGCTCAGGGTATAAAACCATCTTAAAATTTGCAATTTTATATTATAATTTAACTACCAAGCTTTACTTATTGTATGTACAATAGTTTATATTCTTATAAAATTAACTTTAAGCAACTTAATTTAGCAGCAACTTCCGTTACGGCTACCTTGTTACGACTTATCACAGGTTTCCCCGCGAGCGACGGGCAATTAGTACTCACCAGATATTATTCAGTAAATAGTTATTTTATTTACTTACTTACAAGTCCGTCTTCTACTTTACGTTTCCATAAAATGTTCGATAAATTAAACATTAGTTTAATGTTATGTTTCAATTGTATCCCAGGCTAACTCCACCATAGCTGCATGTCAATCTGAATTATGCTCTGTTACCGTAATTACAAAAATTTTACCCTGACACTAAACATATTAGAGTAAACAACCATACACACGCACTAATAAGGTAGAGTGCAAATGTAGGCGGACCGTCCTTTAACACCCAGGATCCCCTACTTTTTAACCCTGATACCGCCTATTTATTTCCCTTTGACAAACTAATGTGTAGTGAAGCAGAACACCTATTTAACGCCGTGGATAGTAGGGTATCAAATCCTAGTTTCTCTTCACGGTTACACTAGAAACACTCTTAACATAAAAAAGAATTAAAAATCAAGACCGTATTTCACCACATTCATCTGTCATCTATGATGTCAATATTTTTTTTTGACTCTAGTCTATCTGTAACGATTTATTTAGGAACTGAATCTAACCGCGGCTGCTGGCATTCACCAATTAGCCCCCATCAAAATAAAGAGCTAAACTCTAACATTTTAGGTTGTTTAAACTTTTCCACTGAAGTCGAGTTGATAGTGAAATAACTTTCAATTCACTGTTCTTTTAATATCATGAAGTTCGCTTTACTTTATAAATCAAAGGCCATAATCAAACCAAACTAATAATTTAGAGTAAAACACTATCTTTCCCATTTTCAATGGAATGCTTTGAGGTAAGCTACTAAATTTTTTTATTAATAATCCTAGTTAAATAAACACTTACTTTTTTTTTTTTTTTTTTTTTTTTTTTTTTGGTCTCTTTTATACCAATTCACACGACACACACCCTAGTTTTAAGTAGCTTTAATTGTAAGCAAAAATTAGTAAAATGTAAGGTTCACTGAATATAAGAGTTATTCAAATTTTGTTACCATTTCTAAAAATTTTTTTAGAGTACAGCTAATTTATATTCAAATATCGATATATGAGATAGATATATAGTAGATTTAAATCATCCAAAATATGCATTTTGATTTAAACTTTGTTAACACAAGCAACCAGATTAATAATCACGCCGAGATTATTAAGATTAACTTGAAGTATTAAATCAAATAAAAAAAAGCAATATTTGATACAACTGCTATTTTTAAGTATAAATACTAATGCTACTATTTTGGCAATGAAACTCTAAAAGACCCGGTTACAGGCATTATTTACTCCCAAAGTAAGTGTTTTAATTAAACTACTTTTAGAAAAACTTTATCTTAAGGACCGAAGCGGTGCTATTTTTTTTATACATAAATAAGAAACAATAACTATAACATACAATAAAATAAACGCTATAAATAAGTAAATCTGTCAATGCACCCCACTAGATATAAAAGAGAGTCACAAAGAGTCTCTTTTTTCTAAAAACACCCCACAATCACGATTTAAATATGTTCCTAGTCTAACCACCAATAAACAGGCTACCAAGGTAATACTAATTTTTATGTAGAAAGCTTCGTTAGGGTAGATTCTTAACACATACAAAAATAAAACTATTACCCCTCTGACATAAGTTAAAAAAACTATAAAACCTAAAACGCTTCTAATTTCAGCAGCGATAAAAAAACATACTAGCATAGACCTTATGATTAAAATAAATCCCAGTAAAATGGGCTGATTAAACAGGAGCCTAAATGAAGAAATAAACAATAACACAAACGAAATTAATATTATTCACATTACACTAACAAAAAAATTATTATAATAGTTGCAAAAAGACTTAACGCTAGTAACAACATAAAGTACCCCCTCTGCATTATTTCATTAATCTTAGAAAACTTTCCAAATGAATAGTAAGTACCTTGGGGCCCAATTAGTTCTAATCATCCATAGTCTAAAACTCGATAAACTATAAAAGAATAGTTAAATAGTATTGCTTTAGCTGGGTGGCTAGTTAAACTTTCTACCAGTCATATATTTAAAAAAAACATTATCATTTTATTAGCCCAATAAAATGCTGCAGAATAACTAATTACTCTTCATATAATTATACCTACATATGGAATAATATTAGCTAACAACCTTTCAATAGAAGACGAAAATACAGCAAAGAAAAAAAGCTCATTTTTATTAGCTATAATATCTCCAATTAACAAAGCTCCAGCGCCTAAAATAAAAAAAGGAATAATAATCAAAATATCCTCTTTTACAGAGACAACTGTTAAATCCGACTTATTTCTGCCGATTATAGATCTAAACACTATTCGTCTCCTATAGTATGAAGTATAGCTTAATCCAATTATTTCTATTATATACATAAAAATATTACATTCGTCTTCTATTCTTAACTCTATGATTAAGTGTTTACTATAAAATCCTCTTAAAAAAGGAGCCCCAACCAAGGATATTATTGAGACTAATATAGCTCTCATTCTAATGGGTAACTCCTGTCAACATTTACCTAAAAAACGAATATCTTGAACCCCCCGGTATCTATGAATTACACTACCAGCCCTTAAAAATAGAAGTGCTTTAAAAACTGCGTGAGTAACTAAATGAAAAAACGCTACATAAGAGAGACCTATAGAAACAGCTAATATTATTACACTAAGCTGACTTAATGTAGATAAAGCAATAATTTTTTTAAAATCTACTGTAACTGAAGCCCTAGATCCAGCTAAAATTAAAGTTAATAATCTTAAAAATTTTAGCATTCACAGTCTAGCAATATTACAAATTAAAACATCAAACCTACGCAATAATAAGTAAACACCAGCTGTAACCAACGTAGATGAATGAACTAAAGATGAAACAGGAGTAGGGGCAGCTATAGCAGCTGGTAGTCACGCACAAAATGGAAATTGAGCTCTTTTAGTCATCCCAGCTAAGATTAAAGCTAAACACATCCTTCCTGATAAAACTACAGGAGAATACTCATAAATAATTCAGTTTATCTCTTTAATGAATATTCCAATACTTATTAAAATTAACACATCACCAATGCGGTTAGTTAAAGCAGTTAGTATAGCAGCCGATAATCTTTTATTATTTTGATAATAAGCAACAAGAAGAAAAGATGTTAAACCTAAGCCGTCTCATCCGATAAGTAGTATGATTAAATTAGGAATACTAATTATAAAGATTATAGAGATCAAAAACAAATAAATAAGCCATCTAAAACGAGAAAAAAATAACTCATTACTTATATATCATTTTATGTAAATCATTACTCTATTCCCAATAATTAGTACAGTCCCTACAAATAAAACACTTACTCTATCCAATAATAGCTCAAATCTAAAATCCACACAATTACTTTTTCACACACTAGCTTGAAATAGTATTGAATTGGGCATTATTCTGCTAAACAATAAACAAAAAACCCCAATAGTAACACCAAATAAAAAGATCAAATTTTTTTTTAAAGTTAACATTACTATATTAATCTAAGGTTTTTTACTAAGTCATTTCCACACAAACGTATAACCATTACTAACAAGGCTAAACATAATCTAGCTTCACAAATCCCTAAGCATACAATCAAAAAAATTAGTCAAACATTATGCCTTAATCTAAAAGTAGATAAAAAAATAACTCCTAATCCAGCTATCTCAATACCAATAAAAATGCTTATTAAATGGGCATTTTTTCGAAATAATACCGACATACCTAAAAAAAACAAGAGGAAACTTAGTACTATCATTTTTTAATAAAAGTCATTATCTGACACTCAAGAAGTATAGGTTCTTTGTCCTAATTTAGACTATTTTATCACATTTAAACACTTTAAGGTTAAACCTTCTTTAGTTTACAAAACTAATGCTTACTGCAAAGCTTTTAAAGTAATCTATTAGTCCCTGTGGTCCCCTGAATACAGTGTAATTAACACACAAAAAATATAGCATTGGATACAAGCAATAATAATTTCTATTACAGCAAAAATACCGCCTCTAATAATTACACCAAAAATATTATAAAAGCTTGAAATTCTGTTTAATTTTAATAAAGAAGATAATAACCCTGATCCAAGTAAAGATAAAATTACTTTACCAGCAGATAAATTCAATGATAACCGTAAAACTAATGTTAATGGGCGTAACATACCCCTAAAAATTTCAACCACTACTATAAACGGAATTAAAATTAAAGGGCATCCTCTAGGGACTAGTCTTATAAATCTTTGCTCAAACCTAGAAACTATACCTGAAATTACCAAGCAAGTTCAAAACGAAAATGCAAATGAAAATCCAAATACAAAATGAGCTCTAACTGGGAAGAAATAAGGAACATTTCCAGACAAATTTAATATAAGCACTAATAAAAATAACCTTCTCACCCCAAGCGGCAACCCAGCAATTATAAGACCTTTACCATTAGAACGTAATATACTAAAGCTAAAAACCAACAAAAAGTTACGAAACTTTCTTACTGTACCTCTTTTTATTCACACATCACCAAAAATTACTATAAACGGAGTTAAAGTGCTAAATAACCACAGTATAGCTCCAACACCAAAGAAATTAAATCTATGCCCATCAAACCTCGAAAAAACATCTATTATCATACAAAGCTGTCTAATTACTTATTTTTAGACTTTTTATAAATATACGTAATACAAGAGTTGTTATAATTAGTTCAAACATATGGAAGTTGGCTATAAACATGCTTTCTTCCTGGAAATAATTCACGTGTCCCAGCTCAATCTATTTCCCCTGAAAGACCAACACTAAAAACAACTCCTCGTTGACTAACTAAAGCTTCTCACAATAAAAATTTAAAATATATAAGTGAACCAAAAGACACAATAGACCCATAAGAAGAAACCCAATGCCACCGCGCATAAACATCAGCATAATCCCTGTAACGACGGGGTATTCCTCTAAGCCCCAAAAAGTGCTGAGGAAAAAAGGTTGTATTTACCCCTAAAAACATAGCAGAAAAATGACTTTTTCTTCATTTTTTATTTAAGTTTACTCCAACAAAATTAGGTAATCATTGATTAAGCCCACAAAAGATACCGAATACAGCCCCTATCCTTAGAACATAGTGAAAATGAGCTACAACATAATAGGTATCATGTATAGACACATCCATAGATGAGCTGGCCAATATAACCCCAGTTAAACCTCCTACAGTAAATAAAAATAAAAATCCAATTCTTCAACAACCAGAAGGCTTGAATTTAAACCGCCTCCCTCCAATAGTAGCTAACCACCTAAAAACCTTAACACCAGTTGGAACAGCAATAATTATAGTAGCAGTAGAAAAGTAAGCACGAGTATCTACATTTAACCCTACAGTAAATATATGATGAGCTCAGACTATACACCCTAAACCTCCGATACCAATTATAGCATACACTATTCCAATTAAACCAAAGACAGCTTCTTTACCAGCGCAATGTATAATTACTTTTGATATTACACCAAAAGCAGGAAGAATCAAAATATAAACTTCAGGATGACCAAAAAACCAAAAAATATGTTGAAACAAAACTGGGTCACCTCCACCTGCTGGGTCAAAAAAAGTAGAATTAAAATTACGATCAAACAAAATTATAGTAACTCCACCACCTAATACAGGAACAGCAATAATCAATAAAACTGCAGTGATAGAAATTCTAAGAATATACAACTCTGCTTTTTCTCCTTTTATTTCTAATACTGGCATATTCTTATTTGTTCTAGCAAAATTAATAGCTCCAACTAAAGATCTTAATCCAGTCATATGAAGAGAAGTAATTAAAACATCTATTCTAGGCCCTCTATGATAAGGGTACACAGATAGAGGAGGATAAATAGTTCATCCTGCACCAACCCCTTTATCTGTCCTAAAAGAAAGGAGTAATAAATACAAGGCATTGGGAGATAGCCAGTACCTTAAGTTGTTTATTCGTGGGTAAATTATATCTTGACCACCGACTAAAAGAGGAATTAGTCAATTACCAAATGCACCAATTAAGATTGGTATCACAGCAAAAAAAATCATCATTAATGCATGAGTAGTAACCACAACGTTATAAAATCAATCCGTTTTCAAAAAAATTCTGTTAGGATGACTAAGCTGCATTCGAATAATTAAACTTAAACCTGCACCAACTAGCCCTGCCCACACCCCTCTAAGAAGATATAGTGTACCAATATCTTTATGATTAGTAGAGTACAGCCAACGACGTCATCAAGTTTCTTCACTATTAAATGAGACAACAGAGATATTTTCTAATTTTGTATTCATATTATTTCTATAAGTTATTTTGGAAGCTATCAT